TCCAAATTCCACTTGAGCATCCAAATCTGGATCAATACCAGCAAAAACATCTCTGAACAAGGTTCTAGCGCCATGCCAAATGTGTCCGAAAAAGAAGAGCAAAGCAAACGTAGCATGCCCAAAAGTGAACCAACCCCTTGGACTGCTACGAAAAACACCATCGGATTTCAAAGTAGCCCGATCTAATTCAAAAATTTCACCTAATTGGGCACGTCTAGCATATTTTTTCACAGTAGCAGGATCAGAATAACTTACTCCATTAAGTTCGCCACCATAGAACTCAACAGTAACACCTACTTGTTCAACACTATACTTTGATTCTGCCCTTCTAAAAGGAACATCAGCTCTCACAATTCCGTCTTCATCTACCAAAACTACCGGAAATGTTTCAAAAAAAGTAGGCATACGACGTACAAAAAGCTCGCGCCCTTCTTTATCTCTAAAGACGGGGTGTCCTAACCATCCAACAGCAATTCCATCCCCATTGTCCATTGAGCCTGCTCTGAATAATCCCCCCTTTGCCGGATTATTACCAATATAATCATAAAAAGCTAATTTTTCGGGAATTTTAGACCAAGCTTCCGATAAACTAAGATTTTCGGCTAGCCCGGCACTAACTCTTCGATATATTTCTTGCTGAAAGTATCCCTGATCCCACTGATAACGAGTAGGACCAAATAATTCGATTGGGGTAGTTGCTGAACCATACCACATAGTTCCAGCAACAACAAAAGCTGCAAAAAAAACAGCAGCGATACTACTGGAAAGTACAGTTTCAATATTGCCCATACGTAATCCTTTGTATAGACGTTGAGGCGGACGAACACTAAGATGGAATAGGCCTGCTAATATGCCCAATGTACCCGCTGCAATATGATGAGAGGCTATTCCTCCCGGAACAAAAGGATCAAAACCTTCCGCGCCCCACGCTGGATTTACAGATTGTACTTTTCCAGTGAGTCCATAAGGATCGGACACCCATATTCCAGGACCATACAAACCTGTTACATGAAATGCGCCAAAGCCAAAGCAAGCTACCCCTGAGAGAAATAAATGAATTCCAAAGATCTTGGGCAAATCCAAAGAAGGTTTTCCCGTACGTTCATCACAGAATATTTCTAGGTCCCAATATACCCAATGCCAGATAGCTGCCAAGAAGCACAAACCGGAAAACACTATGTGTGCCCCTGCCACACCTTCATAACTCCAAATACCCGGATTTGTTATAGTTCCTCCTGAAATACTCCAACCACCCCACGAATTGGTTATTCCTAAACGAGTCATGAAGGGTATAACGAACATACCTTGTCTCCACATCGGATCAAGAACGGGATCAGAGGGATCAAAAACCGCTAATTCATATAAAGCCATCGAACCAGCCCAACCAGAAACTAGAGCTGTATGCATTATATGAACAGAAAGCAATCGACCGGGATCATTCAATACGACAGTATGAACACGATACCAAGGTAAACCCATGGAAATACCTCTTTATCAAAGAAAAATAGACACTATGCCACTTTATTTTATCGCATTGGAAAAGACTATATATACTAACCATGTACCTAACCTTTTCAGTAGATTCCGTATCAGAAAGGATTAATATTTATTCCATTCCATTGAAAATAACGTGAAAATAACGGAACAATTTTGTTCGTAAGAACAAAGAGAAGCAGATCTATTCTATACCCGATAAGTACCAATACGCAATGGGAGGATTGGTCCCATTTTTGGGGAACGAATGGATAGATACTTGTTTATCATTCGAACGATCGATTTCTTCGTTCAAATTTTTTCTTTATTCATTCTGTCTTACTCTAGAAACTTTCCAATCTATGTATCAAATAGAATAAAGAGAAAAAAGGGATGAAGACAATAAACCATTGATTGTTACGTTTCCATATTAAAGTGAAGTATAGTACTAAATTTTTTTCTTAAATTTAATGCCCATTGGTGTTCCAAAAGTACCTTTTCGGAGTCCTGGAGAGGAAGATGCGGTTTGGGTTGACGTATAGTGCGACTTGTCAGACATATTGGGTCATATGGGATTTACCCGTTCTCTCCCCTGATCGAGATATCCTCTGTTTCGCCCAAGAGATATTGTATTGAGTGAGGCATCAATCAATCATTCGGAGCGTGAAGTGCAATTAGATCAATTTATTTTATATTGGGGATCAATATTATCAATTTAGAAGAATTTATGGTTTACTTGGACTGATAAAATAAAGTATCCAGGCTCCGTTCAGAAAATACCAAATCGATAACAAATTGTTAATATAATATATGTATGATTACCACTTGTATCATAAATGATTCTTATACCTACTATTACTATAGTAGTGATAGTAGTGATCCCAAATTGCCGACCAACGGAATAGTATGATGAATACATCAAATAGTTTTGGGAAAGCAAGACACAAAATTAACAAAAAAAAAGAAGTCATAACAAAAAAATGGTACTGAGACCATTTGTCCTATATGTGCAAATAGAATTCGGACA